AGTAGTTTTGTTGGTTGGTTAATTGGTCACATTTTATTCATGAAATGGGTTGGATTGGTATTATTCTGGATACGGCAAAATCATTCTATTCGATCTAATAAGTATTTTGTGTCAGAATTGAGAAATTCTATGGCTCGAATCTTTAGTATTCTCTTATTTATCACCTGTGTCTACTATTTAGGCAGAATGCCGTCGCCTATTGTCACTAAAAAACTGAAAGATAAAGAAACCTCAGAAACGGAAGAAGGGGGAGAAAGAGAGGAAGAAAGCGATTTAGAAACAACTTCCGAAATGAAGGAGACTAAACAGGAACAAGAGGGATCCACCGAAGAAAACCCTTCCATTTTTTCGGAAGAAAGGGAGGATCTGGACAAAATAGATGAAACGGAAGAGATCCGAGTGAATGGAAAGGAAAAAACAAAGGATGAATTTCACTTTAAAGAGGCACGCTATCAAGATCAAGATAGCCCAGTTTACGAATATTCTGATCTGGAGACCCATCAAGAGAATTGGGAATTGGGAAGACTGAAAGAAGAGAAAAAGATGTGGGTTGAAAAAACTTTTGTCACTTTTCTTTTCGATTTTAACCGATGGAATCGTCCATTACGATATATAAAAAATAATAAATTAGAAAATGCTTTACGCAATGAAATGTCACAATTCTTTTTTTTTACATGTACAAGTGATGGGAAACAAATAATATCCTTTACATATCCGCCCAGTTTATCAACTTTTTCGGAAATGCTAGAACAAAGAATTTCTTTATACAAAATAGAAAAACTATACGACGAAGATCTTTATAATTCTTGGATTTATACTAATGAAAAAAAAAAGTGCAATTTGAACAATGAATTGAAAAGCCGAATCCAAATTCTAGAAAAAAATAAGGGATCCTCTAGTCTGGATATGCTTGAAAAAAGAACCATATTATGTGATGATGAACAAAAAAAAAAATGCTTGCCAAAAGCATATGATCCTTTTTTAAACGGACCATATCGAGGAACGAGAAAAAAATTAGATTCACGCGAAATCATGAATACTTATACAGATACAGAAGATTTAGTAGGATTTTTTTTTATAAATAAGATTCATGATATACTTATTAATGATTCCGTAGAACTCCACCGTCAATCATTTTTGAATTCTAAAGAAGAAAAAGGAATTGATTCAGAAAATCAAGCAAAATATTTGCAATTTGTATTTGATGTAATTACAACACATACAAAAGATCAAAAAACAATGAAAAAAGAATCTATTGGAATTAGAATAGAAGAAGTCAGTAAAAAGGTTTCTCAATGGTCATACAAATTAACCGATATTTTGGAAGAAGAGGAAGAAGAAAATGAAGAAGAATTGGAGGAAGACGATCATGATATTCATTCAAGAAGAGCCAAACTTGTGGTAATTTATAACGATAATGATCAGAATAGCAATTCTATTTCTAGTATTATGAATACTAGTAACAATGATAAAAACGATGATCAAATGGAAGAGGGAGAGGTGGCTTTGATACGTTACTCACAACAATCGGATTTTCGTCGCAATCTAATCAAAGGATCCATGCGCGCTCAAAGACGTAAAACAGTTATTTGGGACCTCTTTCAAGTAAATGTACATTCCCCACTTTTTTTGGATCGTCTAGACAAAATGTCTTTTTTTTCTTCTTTTGATATCAACGAAATAAAGAATAAAATATTTAGGAATTGGATGGGCAGAGAACAAGAATCAGAATCCAAAATTTCCTATTTTGAAAATGACGATAAAAAAGAAGAAAAGGAGAAAGAGGAAAAAAGATATAAAAACGAACAGATAGAAATATCAGAAGCTTGGGATGCTTTTATATTTACTCAAGTAATAAGAAGTTTGATGTTAATAACCCACTCTTTTCTTAGAAAATACATTCTATTTCCTTCATTAATAATAGCCAAAAATCTTTTCCGTATGTTATTATTCCAAAATCCCGAGTGGGACGAGGATTTTAAGGAATGGAATAGAGAAATCCATATTAAATGCACCTATAATGGTGTTCAATTATCAGAAACAGAATTTCCCCAAGATTGGTTAATAGATGGTATTCAGATAAAGATTCTATATCCTTTCTGTCTAAAACCTTGGAGAAAATATAAGGCACAATCTCATCATAGAGATCTAATGAAAAAAAAAGAGAAAAAAACAAATTTTTGTTTTTTAACAGTCTGGGGAATGGAAGCGGAACTTCCCTTTGGTTCTCCCCGAAAACGACCTTCTTTTTTTGAACCTATTTATAAAGAACTCCAAAAAAGAAAAAAAAAGGTGAAAAATAAATTTTCACAAGTTTTAAAATATTTAAATAAAAAAATAAAAAAAGAAAATCCTTTCTAAAAATTAGAAAAGAAAAAACAAAAGGGGTCGTTCAAGTTATCAAACTAATAATGAAAAAAATGGAGAAAGTAAATCCAATTTTCTTATTTGAATTAAGGAAAGAAAAAGTATATGAACCGAACGAAAACAAAAAATATTTCAAAAGAAATAATAAGATTCTTCGCGAATCGTCCGTAATAGAAAAAAGAATGAAAGATCTTTCTGATAAGACAATCAAAATCAGGAATCAAATTGAACAAATCACAAAAGACAAGAAAAAAAAAGAAATAGTTCTAATTTCTGATAATAAAGGATCGGGATCACAGAAACATATTTTGAAAATATTAAAAAGGAAAAATATCCGATTAATGCGTAAATCACACTACTTTATCAAATCATTCATTGAAAAGATATACAGAGATATTTTGCTATGTACCATTACCGTTTCTAAGATAAATGCACAACTTTTATTTGAATCAACAAAAAAGATCTTTAATAAATCCATTTACAATAATGAAAGAAATCAAGAACAAGAAGGAATTGATGAAACAAATAAAAATACAATGAATTTTCTTTTGACTATAAAAGAATTTAAATCGTTTTCAAATACTAATAATACTACGAATAGCAATCAAAATTCCAATACTTATTGGAACTTATCTTCCCTGTCCCAAGCATATGTTTTTTACAAAATATCACAAAACCAATTACTTAATAAGTATCAACTGAGACCTGTACTGAAATATCAAGGGAGCTATCCTTTTTTTAAGGATAATTTAAAAGACTATTGTATGATACATGGAATATTTAATTCACATAATCAAATTCATACGTATGTAATGAACGAATGGAAAAATTGGTTAAAAGGTCATTATCAATACGATTTATCTCAAAAAAGAAGGTCTCCATTAGTACCTAAAGAATGGCAAAATAGAATCAATAAAAATCGTATGATTCAAAACAAGGAATCAAACCAATTGGATTTATATCAAAAATACCAATTTATTTCTTCCATGAAAAAAAATGACTATGCAGCAAAGTCATTTATGAGTCAAAAAGACAAATGGAAAAAACATTACAGATATGATCTTTTCTCATATAAATACATAAACCTTCCTAATTTATACATTTCTGGATCAACATTAGAAAGAAACGGGGACCAAGAAATTTCATCTCATTTCAATATATCTAAACCTGAATCATTTTATGTATTGGTAAGTATACCTAGTAATGATTATCTAGAAAAAGGATATCTTATAGATAGGAATACAAATTTGGATAGAAAATATCTTGATTGTAAAATTCTTCATCTTTGTTTTAGAAATAATATTGAGATCTGGACCGATGCACATATTGGTATCAAGATGAAGAAAGATACTAAGACTGAAATTAAGAATTTCAATTTAAAAAAAATGGAAAAAAAAGATCTTTTTTTTACTACAATTCATCAAGAGATCAAACCATGCAATCAAAAAAGAAACTTTTTTGATTGCATGGGAATGAATAAAGAAAGGTTCTATGAGACCGTATCAAATCATGATACTATATCCAATCTAGAAACTTGGTTCTTCCCAGAATTTGTTCTACTTTTTGATTTATATAAAATGAAACCTTGGATCATCCCAATCAAATCACTCTTTTTTAATTTTACTATAAATATAAATGAAAAAAGTAAAAGCATTAACGTAAATCCAAAGAAATCATCTAATAAAAAAAAAGATCGTGAATTAGGAAATTCCAAGCAGGAAGAGAATGAACAACAGGTCCGAGGAAATCTTGTATGGAATCTACGAAAAAGAAAAAAAGAAAATCAAAAAACTGTTGAAGAAGATTACGCAAGATTAGAAATGAAAAAGGTTCTAAAAAAGAAACAATATAAGAGCAAGAATGAAATGGAACTAGATTTCTTTTTGAAAAAATATTTACTTTTTCAACTAAGATGGGCTGATCCCTTGAATAAAGAAATAATGAAAAATATCAGGATATATTGTCTCCTACTTAGACTAAGAAATCCAAAGGAAATTGCTATATCTTCGATTCAAAGAAGTGAAATAAATATAGATGAAATGCTGATTCAAAAGGACCTAGTTCTTGCAGAATTGATAAGAAAGGGAATATTTATTATTGAACCAATTTGTCTATCTATACAAAGGAAGGGAAAATATATTATATATCAAACTATGGATATTTCATCGGTCGATAAGAAAAAGCATCAAACAAATAAAAAATACACAAAAAAAAGATATATTGAGAAAGGGGGGTTTGAAAAATCCATTGCACGACACAGCAACATATTTTTGAGTGGATACAAAAATCATTATGATTTACTTGTTCCTGAAAATATTCTATCTCCCAGACGTCGTAGAGAATTTCGAATTCGAATTTGTTTAAATTCCCGGAATTTTCATGTTGTGGATAGAAATACAATATTTTGCAATGAAAACAAAATAAGAAACTGTGGACAATTTTTGAATGAGGACAAACATATTAATACAGATAGAAAAGATTTCATGAAATTCAAATTGTTTCTTTGGCCCAATTTTCGATTAGAAGATGTAGCTTGTATGAATCGCTATTGGTTTGATACCAATAACAGCAGTCGTTTCAGTATGTCAAGAATACATATGTATTCACAATTCAGAATGAATTCAATCCCAATGAAAAATGAAAAAAATCTATAGTAGATTTCCTACATATCGTGTAACATATTTGGTAGATTAATAGATGAAAGCCGAAATATATACACTGTTTAACATTCTACTACATGATGCTGATTTCATAGTGTAATTTCATAGTGTATCAATTTTCATTAGGAATAACGGAATCCTTTTAAGTAAAAAGAAATTGTTTTCTTTCGTGAATACATATATGTTTTGTATATTTGGATCAAATATACAAAACATAAAAACATAAACCACATAAAGAAAAAACAAAGTAGTATATGAATGAAATCCGATTTTGATGTATACTAGATGAAAATAACTGACATAAGAAATATTATTATTTTTCCTGATCCGTAAAATTCACAGAAAAGAAAGATAGAAATCTTAATTTATGGTCAAAAATTCATTCATCTCAGTTATTACACAAGAAGAAAAAGAAGAAAATAGTGGGTCTGTTGAATTTCAAGTATTCCATTTCACCAGTAAGATACGGAGACTTACTTCACATTTAGAATTGCACAAAAGAGATTTTTTATCGCAAAGAGGTCTACGAATAATTCTGGGAAAACGTCAACGATTATTGACTTATTTGTCAAAGAAAAAGAAAGTTCGTTATAAGAAATTAATGGATCAGTTAGATATTCGGGAACAAAAAACTCGTTAATTAAATTTGAATTTCTTATTTGAGTTTCTTATTATTTTATTCTTATTATTTTTTATTTTTTTTATTCTTTTCTTTTTTATTAGTTCAGTTATTATTTTTTTTTTATTTTTAATTTTCATAATTTCATGAAATAATGAATTAAGTAAAAAAATATGACTGTACCGGCTACAAGAAAAGATTTCATAATAGTCAATATGGGTCCTCACCGCCCATCAATGCATGGTGTTCTTCGGCTGATCGTTACTCTGGATGGTGAAGATGTTATTTACTGTGAACCTATATTGGGCTAGGATGAAAAAATAGCGGAGAACAAAAAAATTATACAATATTTGCCTTATGTAACACGTTGGGATTATTTAGCTACTATGTTCACAGAAGCAATAACAGTAAATGCACCAGAACGATTGGAAAGTGTTCAAGTGCCTAATAAGGGGCCAGTTATATCAGATTTATTATGCTGGGGCTGAGCCGTATAGCCTCCCTTTTGTTATGGCTTGGCCCTTTTATGTCCGATATTGGTGCACAGACTCCCTCTTTCTATATTTTAAGAGAGAGGGAATTAATATATGATCTATTCGAAGCCGCCACAGGTATGCGGATGATGCATAATTATTTCCGCATCGGAGGAGTAGCTGCGGATTTACCTTATGGCTGGATAGATAAATTTTTTGATTTCTGTGATTCTTTTTTAACAGGAAGTTGTTGAGTATCAAAAGCTCATTACGCGAAATCCCATCTTTTTGGGACGAGTTGAAGGAGTGGGTATTATTGGTGGGGAGGAGACAATAAATTGGGGTTTATCAGGACCGATGTTACGAGCTTCTGGAATCCAATGGGATCTTCGTAAAGTTGATCGCTATGAGTGTTACAATAAATTTGATTGGGACATAAAATGGCAAAGAGAAGGCGATACATTAGCTCGTTATTTAGTAAGAATCGGTGAAATGCAAGAATCCATAAAAATCATTCAACAGGCTCTAGAAGGGATTCCTGGAGGGCCTTATGAAAATTTAGAAAACCGGCGTTTTCATAGGACAAAGGATTCCGAATGGAAGAATTTTGAATATAGATTTCTTACTAAAAAACTTTCACCCAATTTTGAATTGTTAAAACAAGAACTTTATGTAAGGGTAGAGGCCCAAAAGGAGAATGAGGAATTTCTTTCATAGGAGATAGTAGTGTTTTCCCCTGGAGATGGAAAATTTGTCCACCCGGTTTCATCAATTTGCAAATTCTTCCCCAGCTAGTGAAAAGAATGAAATTGGCTGATATCATGACGATACTAGGTAGTATAGATATCATTATGGGAGAAGTTGATCGTTGAAATGAGAATTGATACGACAGAAGTACAAACTATTCATTCTTTTTCTAGATTAGAATCCTTAAAAGAAGTCTATGGATTCATATGGATTTTTGTCCCCATTTTAATCCTTGTCTTAGGAATCACAATGGGGGTATTAGTCATTGTGTGGTTAGAAAGAAAGATATCTGCAGCAATACAACAACGTATTGGACCTGAATATGCCGGCCCGTTAGGAATTCTTCAAGCTTTAGCGGATGGGACCAAACTACTTTTGAAGGAGGATCTTCTTCCATCTAGAGGTAATATTCGTTTATTTAGGGTCGGACCCTCTATAGGGTTTATATCAATTCTACTAAGTTATTTAGTAATTCCTTTTGGATATCACCTTGTTTTAGCTGATCTCAGTATAGGTGTTTTTTTATGGATTGCCTTTTCAAGTATTGTCCCCATTGGTCTTCTTATGTCAGGATATGGATCAAATAAGAAGTCTTCCTTTTCAGGCGGTCTACGAGCTGCAGCTCAATCGATTAGTTATGAAATACCATTCACTCTATGTGTGTTAGCAATATCTCTACGTGTGATTCGGTGGAACATGAACTCTTTTTTCTCTCTTTTCTAGAAAAGAGAGAAAAAATGAATTGAGATTTTAATACTAGAAAAGAGAAATCTAATTCATAGAATGAAATATGTAAATATGAATATAAAAGAAGAAAAGAAATAATTTTTTTTCATTAATGACTACTATCCCAGATACGTCATGGTCCGGAATTTTTCGGACTACAAGATCAAATCAGATTATAGAACAGGACTGAATAAGTAACGTTCAACAAATTGGGATTCATTTATCCACAGATTTTTATCTTCCTTTTGAACTCATTTCTATAATTCTTTTAGTTTCTTTGCTTTGATAGGTGCAATTACTATGGCTCGTCAATAATCTAATAGAATAAGAAAGAATAACTTCCTTTTTTCAAATGAAAGAATGAAAATGGATTGAATCTATTTTGTTTCAATCTACTGTGAATATCTTCTTTTGTTCTGTAATTCTTCTAGTCTAGTCAACTGAATCGGTTTCATTTTTGTTCATATTGAAATCAATCGAGATAGATGAGGGATTTATAAATGATGTTAGAGCATGTACTTTCTCTAAGTGTTTCTTTCTTTTCTATCGGTATCTATGGACTGATCACAAGCCGAAGCATGGTTAGAGCACTTATGTGTCTTGAGCTTATACTGAATTCGGTGAATCTAAATCTTGTCACATTTTCCGATATATTTGATAGTCGGCAATTCAAAGGAGAAATTTTCTCAATCTTTGTTATAGCTATTGGGCTAGCTATTGTTTCGTCGATCCATCGTAACAGAAAATCAACTCGTATCAATCAATCGAATTTGCTGAATAATTAGTCATAATTCTTCTATTTTCACATAGAAATAAAAACATAAGACTTTTAGATAGAATATTCTAAATAGAATAGAATTCTAATAATAATAAATAGAATAATAGAATATTTTTCTTTTCTTTCTTCTCTTTTTGAATATATATTTATGATTTAGAGTTACGAACTTATTCTATAACTAACCTAATAACAAACCAAACGTATTCATCTGATATATAATATATATCAGATATATAATATATTATAATATCCTTAATTTAATTCTCTTTCTATATATATAGAAAGATAGTAAAATTCACATGAATTGAATTCGTAAACTCATATTTCATGATTATTGAAATGGAAATCAAAGTATCTTGGCCCTTTCTCATAAACAGATTAGAAAATCTATTGATTCTTCAAAATTTGATAAATCATTGATTCGTCTGGTGTCTACAATAGAAAATATATGATTTATTTCATTTTCTTATCTTATTTTACCAGATCGAAAATCTTTTGTGTTCAAAACTTATAGACCCAATGTCACATTCAGTAAAGATTTATGATACATGTATAGGATGTACCCAATGTGTTCGAGCTTGCCCCACGGATGTATTGGAAATGATACCTTGGGACGGATGTAAAGCTAAGCAAATTGCTTCTGCGCCAAGAACCGAGGATTGTGTAGGTTGTAAAAGATGTGAATCCGCTTGTCCAACGGATTTTTTGAGTGTCCGTGTTTATTTATGGCATGAAACAACTCGCAGCATGGGTCTTTCTTATTGATATATGACAAAAAACTCCACTTGAATCATTTGATTCCTCTTTACCGACAAAACCCCGTGCTCGGGAGAAGAATAATCTATTTTCTTTTCTCGAGTACGGACTTTTCTGGTCTAATTTTATCTTGTCTTTATCACGAGTTATTTTCCTTGGTTAACAATACTTCTTGTTTTGCCCATATTCGCGGGTTCTTCAATTGTCTTTTTCCCTCATAGGGGAAATAAAAGGTGTATAGGTGGTATACTCTATGTATATGTCTCCTAGAGCTCCTTCTAATGACTTATGTATTTTGTTATCATTTCCAATTGGACGATCCATTAATCCAATTGAAGGAGGATTAGAAATGGATCAATCTTTTTGATTTTCACTGGAGACTGGGAACCGATGGACTTTCCATAGGACCCTTTTTACTGACAGGATTTATAACTACTTTAGCTACTTTAGCAGCTTGGCCAGTTACTCGAAACGAAATCCGCGATTCTTCTATTTATTGATGTTAGCAATGTATAGTGGCCAAATAGGATCATTTTCTTCTCGAGACCTTTTACTTTTTTTCATCATGTGGGAATTAGAATGAATTCCTGTTTACTTACCTTTATCCATGTGGGGAGGAAAAAAACGCCTGTACTCGGCTACAAAGTTTATTTTGTGTACTGCCGGAGGTTCCATTTTTTTCTTAATAGGAGTTCTAGGTATGGGTTTATATGGTTCCAATGAACCAACATTAGATTTAGAAAGATTAGCTAATCAATCGTATCCTGCAGCATTGGAAATAATACTCTATTTTGGTTTTCTTATTGCTTATGCTGTCAAATCGCCGATGATACCCCTACATACATGGTTACCAGATACCCACGGGTAAGCACATTATAGTACATGTATGCTTTTAGCTGGAATATTATTAAAGATGGGAGCATATGGATTGATTTGGATCAATATGGAATTATTAGCTCACGCTCATTCTAGATTATCTCCCTGGTTGGTGATAGTAGGAATAATACAAATCATTTATGCAGCTTCAACTTCTCTCGGTCAACGCAATTTAAAAAAAAACGTATTGCCTATTCTTGCGTATCTCACATGGGTTTCCTAATTATAGGAATTGGTTTTTATCCTGATTTCGTTCTCCCGTTATCGGTTGACAAGGTACAAGTTCTATTATCTAATTATTTTTATAGATACTAATTCTTTTTTTTATATTCAATACTCAATGAAAGAAATTTCATTAATTGGAAAGAAAGTCTTAGAATTCTTTGACTTTCATATTTTCACGATTCTTCGTTGTACAATGAAAAAAAAAGGGGGGAAGGGTGAAATTGTAATGAAATACATCTAAAGTTTTTGAGAACCATTTGAATAATTCCTCTATTTAAACGGTTCTCAAAAACTCGCACAAATTTTCATTGCATTGTGTATCAGACGATTTTTTTATGTATTCTTCATGTATTTTCTTTTATTCAATTAGATATTCATTGGAATGAACCATAACTATGGAACCCGATTCCTAATAGATTGATCCCAAAAAAGCATATCCAAATTAGGAGAAATCCTATAGAAGCTACAAATGCCGAATTTGTCCCTTGATCTTGCAATTTTGGATTTGTTCTAGTATGTAAATAAATTGCAAATATGGTCCAAGTAATAAATGCCCAAGTTTCCTTAGGGTCCCAATTCCAATAAGAACCCCATGCTTCATTAGCCCATACTGCTCCAGAAAGAATGCCTATGGTTAAAAAGGTAAACCCTAAACTAATGACACGATAACTCCAATAATCCAAACGCTGAATTAATTGATATTTGTAAAAATTTTGAAATGAGAAGAAAGAAGTATTTTTTAATACACTTCCTTTTTGGTTCAAATATTCCATATCACCAAATAAAAACGACTTCCTTAAACTGAAAAAATTATTGTTTTTCAAAAAAGAATCGATTCTTTTTTGAAATGTAATCACTATAAGAGCAACTGATAATAACGATCCGCATAAAAGAGCTGCATAGCTCAATAGCATCATACTGACATGCATCATTAACCACTGAGATTGTAGAGCAGGTACTAATATTGCGGGTTGATGCATTTCAGTTGAAAGACCTGACGTGGCGAAACCTTGGGTAAAAATGGCACTTGGTGCAGTTATTGCGCTTAAATCATTTTTATGATTCCCAAGATACGGAATCATATGAATAATGGATAAACTCCATGAAAGGAAGATTAATGATTCGTATAAATTACTTAAGGGAAAATGTCCCGAAGAAATCCAACGAATAACTAAAAACCCTGTTATAGAAAAAAAAGTAGCTATCATCCCTTTTTCTGACGAATTATGTAATCCTTCGATTTCGTAGACTAATAAGTTCATCAAATGAATCAGAATCACAATTGAGATGATCGAAAAGGAAATATGAGTTAATATATGTTCTAAGGTTGCAAATATCATAAAGAAGGGTCCCTTTTAAATAATTGAAATCGGGGAGGGGATTAAATAGAATCTAAAAGAGAATATCTTAAATATTCTCTTTTAGATTCTATTAGATCTATTGTGTCTATATTATTAATATGAATAATTCTTTATGCCGCCACTCGGACTCGAACCGAGATGCTCTAGCACTGCTTCCTAAGAGCAGCGTGTCTACCAATTTCACCATGGCGGCTTACCTTAAATATTAAATTAAATAATAAATAATATTATTATAGTATATTATAGGAAATTCATGTTGAATTGTCGATATTCAATAGAGTTTAGGAAACAATGAAGAAAGATGCATTTCCATTCATCTGGAAATGTTAAATATAAAGAAAATATCAATAAGACTTAATTAGTATCTTCGTAAGTTCAGTTTGAATAATCAACTTTTCCGTACTAGAAACTAGAAACCTAGCTCTTGTTTATCCAGAAGAGTCAGAACTCAATAGTTTCATTCTCAGTCGGGATATAAAATTCATAATTCTTTTTTTCTAACGATTTTAAGATCGAACACCTTAGTATAAAGTAGAAAAAGATATTCAGATTCTTCCTTGTCTATCGTAATTGTGCTTTTCAAAATAGAAAAGCACAATTCAGAGGAAAGAAAACACCATTTCACGAATTCAATATAAATCAATAGAAATTGAAAGAAATAGAATAAAATATAACATAAACAAGAAAAAGAAGAAAAGAACTAAAATAGAATAGAATCTAAATATAGAAAGACTATAAAAAAGAGAAAAAAATGAGAAAATAGAATAAAATACACAATACTGAGTACTTTGAATCAAAAAGATTCTTATTTTTCATATTACCTAGCTCTAACTAATATGAGAAGTGAAATACAAATACAATTTAGTAAAATTGAATCATTTGTCTTATTACAATTCAAAAATTGAAATTTGG